CATTTCACTGATTCGTACTAAATATCGAGCTAATGAATCCCCTTCTTTTTGCCATTGAATCTCCCAATCAAATTCGTCGTAACACTCATAACGATCAACTTTACGAAGATCCCATTGTATTCCGGAAGCTCGTAGCATTGGCCCCGATAAACCCCAATTTAGTGCTTCTTCTCCGCCAATAAGGCCTACGCCTTCAACTCGTTCTAAAAAAATAGGATTCCGTGTAATAAGCTTTTGATATTCAGCAACCCCGCTTAAAAAATAATCACAAAAATCCAAACATTTATCTATCCATCCATGAGGTAGATCAGCAGCGACTCCTCCGATACGAAAATAATTATGCATCATGCGCATACCGGTAGCAGCTTCGAAAAGGTCATATATTAATTCTCGTTCTCGAAAAATATAGAAGAACGGGGTCTGTGCCCCAATATCTGCCATAAAAGGGCCAAGCCATAACAAATGGGAAGCGATACGACTCAACTCCAACATAATAGCTCTGATATAGCTAGCCCTTTTAGGTACTTGAATATTTCCCAGCTGTTCGGGTCCATTTACAGTTATTGCTTCTGTGAACATAGTAGCTAAATAATCCCAGCGTGTTACATAAGGCAAATATTGTATAATTGTTCGATTTTCCGCAATTTTCTCCATCCCTCTATGTAAATAACCCAATATTGGTTCACAGTCAATAACATCTTCACCGTCGAGAGTAACGATCAGTCGAAGAACACCATGCATTGATGGGTGGTGAGGGCCCATATTGACTATCATGAGGTCTTTTCTTGTAGTTGTTGCAATCATAAGTTTTTCCCGAGTCATTCTTCCATGCATTGCTGAAAGTAAAAAGAAATTCATCAAAATGAAAACGACTAAGCTCAAACGGCGGCACGCTTCAAATTAACGAGTTTTTATCTCTCGAATATCCAACTTGCCGATTAATTCTTTATAGCGCCCTTTATTTCTTTTTGACAAATAGGCCAGCAGTCGTTGACGTTTTCCCAAAATTTTTCGCAAACCTCTCTGAGACGAAAAGTCTTTTTTGTTCAATTCCAAATGGGAAGTCAGTCTCCTTATCTTAGTGGTGAAACTGAATACTTGAAATTCAACAGACCCTTTGTTTTCTTCATTTTCTTTTTGAGAAATAACCGAAATGAATGAATTTTTTACCATAAAAAAATTCCCCCCTCCTTTTTAAAGATATGGATTTTACTGATCAGAAATAATAATGCTATTAATTTCAATACAATAATCTAATTAAAATTTGTTTATGAAATCCTAATTTTATGAATTCAAATCAATCAATCCAATTTCAAATTGAATTGATTAGATAGGAATAGAAAAAGATTGGGACATTTTTGCATCGAAGAATTTAGACCTAAAATGAAGAAGATTTTGTTGATTCATTTTCTGATCTAATTGAGAAATTATTCATTTCATATTGGATACTAGAATAAAATGTGAGACAAGATATGTGATCTGTGTATTTGTTTGCTTGCCTATACCTTATATAGGATGGGGTATATAATTATAGGGTATATGATATATAGAAACAGTGTATTATTCACAAATTTTCAATCGTGGGTACAAATGTATCCTTAACATATTGAAACGACTGCCATTATTGGTATCAAACCAATAACGATTCATACAAGCTAAATCTTCTAATCTATAATTAGGCCAAAGAAAGAGCTTTAATTTCATTAATTGATTTTTCTCTTTATGAAGAGGGTTATCGGCATGTAAAACTTGGCTGCGGTTTTTTACGTTCTTTCCGTCCAAAAATACCGGATTTCTATCTATATAATTTTTATTCTTTGAATTGAAACAAATTAGAATTCTCAATTTTCTACGACGTCTAAACGATAAAATATTTTCAGGAACAAGTAAATCAAAATGATTTTTGTCTCTATTTCCAGCTATTCTATGATGTGGTGAAATAGTTTCATCAAAATTATTGTTAGAAACATATCTCTGCTCTTGGTATTTTTGATTCGTTTGGTGCTTACTCTTATGAACCAACGAAATACCTATGGTTTGATACATAATAAATTGTCCATTTTTTTTTCCAGACAGACGGATGGGTTCTAAAATAAATACTCCCTTCTTCGTCAATTCTGAAAGAGTTAAATTCTTCTGAATCAGCATTATATCTAAATTAAGTTCTCTCTTTTGAATCGAGGATATAGTAATTTTTCTTGGATCTATCAGTCTAAGCAGGAGACAATAGACCTTGATATTATTAATCATTCTTTGATTCAAAGTCTCATCCCATCTCAATTGAAAAAGCAAATAACGCTTCAGGAAAAAATCCAGTTCTGCTTCCGCGTTGCTTTTGTATTGTTTTTTCTTTTTCCCGTATGATCTTGCATCATTTTCTTCACTATTTTTTTGTTGTGATAGAATGGATCTCCGATCTCCTCGACTTGTGGGTTCGTTTTCTTCTTGATTTTGATGCTTTTTATTCAATGCTATCAAAAAACTTCCTTTTTCCTTTTCATTAATTTTTTTATTATTTAAATTTAAAAGAAGTAATTTGCTTGGTATAAACCAAGGTTTCATTTTATATGTCTTATAAAGTAACACAAATTCTGGGAAGAACCAAAGTTCGAGAGTCGATATGGAATCCTTTAGCATTTTTTCATTCATTCCCATCCAATCAAAAAACCTTTTGTAGAAATTTGGTGGATTGATTTCTGGAATCATAAGATAAAAAAGATCTTTTTTCGAAATTATTTGCGAATTATTAGTATGAATTTTAGTATTTTTTTTCCTATTGGTATCGATTATGATCCAGGCCTCAATATCCACTTTTTGCCTAAGAGAAAAATGGAAAAATTTCCAATCAAAATATTTTCTATCGGTCGGGTTTGCCATATATAGAATATCCACCCGTGCTAGATCATTTTTAATGGGGATGTTCCTGAGTATATCAAAAAAGGTTTCTTTAGACGTGTTATAAGAAATTTCTTGGTTTTTATTTACTTGAAAGGGAGATCTATAAAAAAAGCATTCCGTTTTATTTTCATAATTAAGAAATTTATATGATAAAAGATCATATATATAATATTTTCGAAAATTCTCTTTTTGATTAGATAATGAATAGACTCCAAATTGTTTTTTGGAATCAATTAATTGGTCTTTTTCATATGAACGCCATTTTATTAAATTTTCCTGTTTAGCTATACGACCCCGATGAATTGTATTTTGCCATTTTTCTGGTATTAATCTAGACCATCTGGTCTGAGATAAATGGTATTGATAATGTCCTCTTAACCAGTTTTTCCATTGATTCGTTTCATAATTCGAAAGTTTCTTACCTGCTAATTTTGAATGAACCACTCCTTGTGTTTCTAAAAAATCCTTTATTTTAGGCTTAAGAAAAGGGGGAATTCCTTGATATTGTTGAACAACAGATTTTAACGAGTTACTAACTTGAATTTGTGATAATTTGTAAAATACATAGGCTTGTGACACGTATGATAAGTCATAACAAAAATGTGAACTTGCTTTAATATTATTAATATCATCAACCGGCTTTTTTATAGTCGAAAGAAACGAAATTGGAGTTTTCTTTTTTTTATTAATTCTTTCTTTTTTTCTTTCATTATGGAAAATGGATGATTTATCAATAATTTTTTTTGTTAATTCAAGAAAATTTTTTGTATTTCTTCTGGAAATATTAATGATATCTAAAAATATATCTGTGTAGATTTTTTCAATGAAAAATTTCAAAAAAAATCGCAATTTGCAGATTAATCGAGCATTTCTTCTTTTTAATATTTGCCATTTTTTGAATCTTAATCTTTTAGCATTATAACTTATTTTGTTAAAACTAAGATTATTTATTCTTGGAGTTACTTTTTTTTTATCTTTTGTGATTCTTTTTATTTTATTTTGAATTGTATTTGTTCTATCGGTCAGATCCTTCATTTTTTTCTCTTTCAATGAAGAATTTGTCCCACTCGTAGATGCAATTTGATTAAATGATTCGTGATTTATCTGATTACTTATTATGGAATCTTTTTCTTCTTTAATTTTTCCCGATTCATATACTTCTACTTTTCTTAATCTAAATAAGATAATTGGATTTACTTTTGAAAGTTTTTTTATTATTCTTTTTATAAAAATAACACTTTTAATACCCCATTTTTTTGTTTCTTTTGAAACCTTTTGAAATAATTTTGTTTTTCCTTTGAAAACGGTTAGAAGTCGAAAATACTTCTTTTTAGATTTTCCAATTTTTTTTTCAAATTCTTTTAAAATGGGTTTAAAAAAAGAAGGTCGTTTTCGGGGCGAACCAAAAGGAAGTTCAGTTTCCAGTCCCCAAACTGTTAAAAAAGAAAAACCAGCTTTTTCTTCTTTTTTCTTTTTCATTAGATCTTTCTCAGAGGACCGTGATTTCAATTTGTGCCAAGGTTTCAGACAGAAAGGAAATAAAATTTTTATCTGAATACCGTCTGTCAACCAATTTTTCGGAAATTCTGTTTCGGATAATGGAACTCCGTTATAGGTACATTTAAGATGGGTCTCTCTATTCCATTCTTCAAAATCCTCAGACCATTCAGGAACTTGCAATAGGAGTATACGTCCAATATTTTTCGCAATTATGAATGAAGGTAATAGAATATATTTTCTAAAAATAGATTCAGTTAGTAACATGCAACCTCTTATTACTTGCGCAAATGGAATGCTATCCCAGGACTCTGCTATTTGTATTCGTGCTTTTTCCTTTCTTTTGTTCTTTTCGTTTTTTTCTTCTCTTTTTGTTTGTCCTTTTGTATACTCTACAAATTTGAATGCTTCCTCTTTACTCACCCAATTTCTAAAAATTAGTTTAATTAACCCGGAGATATCAAAAGAAAAAAGAGAAAATTTTTTTAGTCTTTCCAAAAAAAGAGGGGAATGCGCATTTGCTTGAAACAATTCTAAAATAACTATTTTACGCCTTTGAGCTCGCATAGAACCTTTGATTATGCCATGCCGAAAGTCAGATTGTT